GCATCAATCGAGGATACACGACAGAAGGAATTGCTCTATCTCTAAACTTCACCTTCACCAAGCGTAGGTTTCTTTCACTAATTTGTTTTTTTATATTCCTAACTACGTTCTTTTTATCGTAAAACTGAGGGGTAAAAAAACAAGAAAAGAATCAAATCGCACCATCTCCGTAATAGGTAAATGCCTTTTTTTCTCCTGAAGTTGTCGGAATTATTCGTAATAAGATATTGGCTACAATTGAGGAGGTCTTATCAATAAAATTTCCATTTATTCGAGATCTAGGCATAATTATCAATTCATTCTATAATTATTTTCATTCCCCTTCGGGGAAAACGATCCCACAAAAAAAGGAATTGTACAGTACAAAATAACATAAAAACAGACTAATTGGAAAAACGTGGAGCACAAATTGTCCTCCCTTTTGACAAAGATGAAATGAAATAGTTGAATCAAATTATATTTCATTCCAATTTAGTAGTATACTATTACTATTTCATCTAAGTTTAATAACCAAGTTTCCTATGTATTGATTTTGATAACTCGATAAGTTTTGATTTGGTTATCAAAAGGAAAAAGAATTGAATAATCATTCCATGATAAAAAAATAAGGTAACCATCCTTTATTTTAATTATTTTAATTTTATTTTGTTTGCATAACGTATATGTGCCACGCCATACAGTTGAAATCAAAAAATGAATCGGACAATTCATGAATTTTGAATAGATCATGGGGTAGCTAATGAAAGAAGTTGCTGTTGATAAATATGAAATTGGAAAAAAACTTTTCTTCCTATGGAACCACCAGGCGGTCATACCTGTACTACAATTAAGATGAATGGCTCGCTACTTAATTCGGTTTTTGGTCAAGAATAAGATTACGTAGGAGGGATGGCTGAGTGGTTCAAGGCGTAGCATTGGAACTGCTATGTGAACTTTTGTTTACCGAGGGTTCGAATCCCTCTCTCTCCTTTTCTTTTCATTTATCAACGTTACGTATCAAATCAAATAATAATTGATATCATTATTCTAACAGTCCTTATTTGATAGAGATTCTCTATCCCTAATTAGAGCCTGTGATACGTAAAATACAAATAGAAATATTGTATTGATATTGAAAAGAAGAAAAAGAATCCTATTTATTGTCGATCCATTTTTGATATGTGAATGAGACAAGGTACTCTATTTACTTCAGAGAAGGGGGTAAAAATTGTATGAACCTTGCGTTTTTTATTTTCGTTAGAATCAAGTTTGACGGGAATAATATTCTACGACCAACAACTCATTTATTTTCAAACCGATCGATTTATTATCTATGATTTGATTTACAAATCCTTTATATTGTAAGGAATCAATAGTCAAATGGTTTGGCAATTCCCCGCGGGGGGATGAAACAAGATAATTTTGAATCAGAGCTTTCGATCTTTCTTTATCCTTCGTAGTAATAATATCTCGGGGTTTGCAACGATAACTTGGTATATCTACTATACGACCATTAACTAAAATATGTCTATGGTTAACTAATTGTCTGGCTCCAGGAATGGTCGAAGCCATACCTAATCGAAAAAGGATGTTATCCAAACGCATCTCGAGTAGTTGTAGTAAAACCTGACCTGTTGACCCTTTGGCTTTTCCAGCAATATGCACATATTTAAGTAATTGTCGCTCTGCCAGACCATAATGAAAACGCAATTTCTGTTTCTCTTCTAAACGAATACGATATTGTGATCTTTTTCTCGAGCGCAATTGGGTTTGAAGATAACTTCCGGATCTGGGGCTTTTACTAGTGAGTCCCGGTAAAGACCCCAGACGGCGTATTTTTTTGAAACGAGGTCCTCGGTAACGAGACATATAAATAAAGGCTCCCTTTTTGATTCACTTTCATTTGAAAAAAAAAATTATAATTATAATATTATATAAATCGAAAATTAAAATATAAAAAAATATTATAAAATATATAAAATAAATTCAGACTGAACTAAAGGATCAGCAAAACAAAACACAATCTACTGAAGTATTACAAAGCAGAATGAAATAAATTTTATCAATATTTTTATTTTTTGTATTTTTGTATATATAATATAGTGAAGTTCAAGCGAAGGCTACCTTTTCAAATTTCTTCTGTAAAGATCTAGTTAACTTTTTTTATTCATAGCTATAGCTGCAAGTTACCATGACATAATAACTCGACATTTAGAGAAAGCGAGAGTAGATATTTTCAATCATGCAAAGAAAAAGAAAAAGAGCCGGCTATCGGAATCGAACCGATGACCATCGCATTACAAATGCGATGCTCTAACCTCTGAGCTAAGCGGGCGGATATAATATCAATAGTGTATAGGAAACTTTCGTATCTTAGCTATTACCTGGTGATTCTTTTTTTTTTTTTTTTTGCATTTATTGATTATTTAAATTTATTCTCTATTTCTATTCTTATTTATTCTATTTATAGTTATTAGTTATTTATTAGTTATAGATTTGAGATTCTATATTAAATAATAGAAAATCTAAAAAAATCGAATTTCGAATTAAATTCTTACTATTTTGAATATGATATGATTAATATGAAGATGAATATGAAATAAAGATGGATATGAAATCAATACAATAAATACAATCTTAAATTAAATCTTCACTTCAATAATATTAATATGATTATTTTATGATAATTAAAATCATATTATGAATAATTCATTTATTCTCATTCTAATGGTGTAACTAAAAAACTATACTATAAATCTAAATCTAAATTTCACATTAAAGAAACTATCTATATCCTAATAGATAAATAGTGAAAAACTAAATAGAATCATATTCTATTTATTTCTATCCGAATAATGTAAATCCATGACTAAAACTGATAGAAACTTGTATTCTATCATTATACACAAGAGGACGAATTGTTAAAAAAAAAAAAAAAAAAAAAAATATCGAGCGTTCTACTATTTTTAATTCCGCTATAAAAAAGAAGGGGGAGTCAAGGCATAGATATATGTGGGATATATCTATCTATATTGAATTGCGGATACATCAATGATAGAATAATTTCGGATTGAAACAAATAGGGTTCATCCAATAGAGATGAAATGATAGAATGGAAGACGGCCAAAAAAATAAAATAGCAGCATACACTTTTTAGATACAAGAATCCTTACCTAATGAATTCAACAGTTCCAAGATCAATGAAAGAGGTGTATGGAATTACAATTAGATCCTTGTATCATATCAAATATCAAAGCAAAGGGGGATATGGCGAAATTGGTAGACGCTACGGACTTGATTGGATTGAGCCTTGGTATGGAAACCTTGCTAAGTGGTAACTTCCAAATTCAGAGAAACCCTGGAACTAAAAATGGGCAATCCTGAGCCAAATCTTTATAAAAAATGGAAAATTAGAATAAAAAGGGATAGGTGCAGAGACTCAATGGAAGCTGTTCTAACGAATGAAATTGACTACGTTACGTTAGTAGCAAAAATCCTTCTATCAAATGATAGAAATGACAGTAAAGGATAAGCTTATATACCTAATACATACTGACATAGGAAAGATTAATCACAACCCTCTATTTCGATATTTAGATTCATTCTATATTAATTAGAATGATAGAGATCAAATAATCATTCTAAAGATAAAAAAATCTATGAAAAAAGGAAGAGTTATTCTGAATCCATTCCCATTTTCCAATTGAAGTTTAAATTGAAATAGAATTCGAATATTCATTGATCAAATGATTAATTCCAGAGTTTCATAGATCTTTTGAAAATTAATCGGACGAGAATAAAGAGAGAGTCCCATTTTACATGTCAATACCGACAACAATGAAATTTATAGTAAGAGGAAAATCCGTCGACTTTAAAAATCGTGAGGGTTCAAGTCCCTCTATCCCCAAGAAAAGCCCATTTTACCTCCTCTTATTTCTTTATCTTCTTTTTTTTTTCATCAATGGTTCAGTTCAACCAAAATTCAATATCTTTCTCATTTCATTCACTCTGTTCTTTCACAAACGGATCCGAATAGAAATCCTCGTTTCTTCTTCCAATCCAATTTCATTTGTATAGATTCAAGGAATCCCCGTTATTGAGTCATTCACAGTCCATATCATTATCCTTACATTTACAATACAAAGAAAGTCTTCTTTTTGTTTTGAAGATCTAAGAAATTGAGGAGCTAAGTACAATTTGTTAAGACTTTTTTAGTTCTTTTCATTGACATAGATACAAGTACTCCGCTAGGATGATGCACAGGAAATGGTCGGGATAGCTCAGTTGGTAGAGCAGAGGACTGAAAATCCTCGTGTCACCAGTTCAAATCTGGTTCCTGACACGTGAATAATGTATCGGATAAATATTAATACCTCATACAAATGAAATTCATTTATACGGATCGGGATACATATTCTTTACTTTCCTTTTCATTTTTATTTTTTTCCTCTCTGTTCATACTTTGATCTTATTTAAATTTAAAATAGGATGTTAAATTTTCGTATATATCTAAAATTTCATAAAAAAATTAGATAAAAAGATTCAGAGTGAAAGGATAAGAATAGAAAGGATGTTTTTCAGACACAGTACAAATCAACCCCAATTCCTTTCATTTTTAATTTCATAAATTGACTGGGTTTGGGTATACCAAACCCCAAAAAAGTGTATAAATAACTCTTTGATCATGGGCAATAAAAGAGGAAAAAGTAATTCATTCATGAAAATGGATAAAGAAATATGGTTATTTGATCCGAGATTTGACAAATACCAATTGGGTCCGTTGAAATGAATTATTGTGTTTATTTTATTGTTCCTACTATTAAAATATAAAATAAAACTACTAAAATCTCTATACAAAACAAAAATGGAATGTATAATGTATTAGGGCTATACGGACTCGAACCGTAGACCTTCTCGGTAAAACAGAGAAAACTGATTATTATCGAAATGATTCGAACTGTTTCAAAGACCCAACATGCATTTTGTTGCATTGGGCTCTTTCATCAACTGATGTAAAGATC